GCGCAGGATCTCCTTTCTTCCCGGAACACTAAGACAATCGCCCTTCCTTGAAAAAGGAGAAGAGTGAGTGAGAGAAAGAGCGCTTCGGTCAGAAGCAGATACCACACACTCAAGCCAATGAAGAAGCACATAAGCTTGACGAATCGAGTTCTCTATATATACTACAACATTACGAAATCAGGGCTAAAGCACATACATACATACATATAGAGAGATGCAAAGGACAGATGTGCCAGTGATAATTACCAGGATCTGCCAGCGGTCTTTGATTGAAAGAGTGCGGTACCGGTACGAATTACTTTATTGAATTATATAGCCCCTTCTAGAATTCCACGAATAGATTCGATCCATTAGATTCTTTTTTACTCTATCTTCTTTAGATTGCACGAGTTTTCTGAGCCTTAGTTTGAAGCTTTAGTTGAGCCTGCCTACCTTTCCTTCTTTTTTGTGGCCTAGCTTTGATCTGATTGAGCTGAGGCAGAAGAAGAGGTTTCCGTTGCTTGCTTCGTGCGTACGATTCTTTTATTCAATAAGGATTTCCGCAGCTTCAGGTGAGGAGGGGGAAAGATGCCCAAAGCAAGAATCTAGTTTTTCCAGCGAGGAGGTAGTCCCCGTTTCCGGTGTTTTAGTCACCTTTCAATGGCTCCCTTAATTATGTGCGAGGAATTGCCCTCTTGAGTAATGGGAAGCGGGCTAGTCCCCGAAAATGCCCGTTAATAAAGCGGCTAAAAATCTTCCTTGCTCCGGCACTAGGTCTTTTATTTCATTTTTTTTATCGCTGTCTTATTTCATTCACTTCTTTCTGTAATTCATTTCTCTTTGTTGAATAGTTGGTTGTGTTGGATGATTGATGGGTAGTTTGAAGGACGAATGCTGGAGGGCAGCTGTTTAGAGCGCTCGCTCCGTACGGTATTTTTTCTGTTTATGTCTGTCTGTATTTGTTCCGTAGTTGGATCAGCCGTTTTCCTTAGTATGTCGAGGGTGGATTAATGAATGACTGCTTTAGCTCTATCGACTATCAGTGGATAATAACCCTTTTCCCGCAATGGTTGATCTGAATGTAATTGATATTGACTTGAATGTTTTACCTTCTATGCAGGCACAGGGTGTATCGTGGGAGACCATAACTGCCAATCATCTCTTTAATGACTTGGTGGGACGTGGTATTCTGAGGTTCCCCTTTTTTCTGTGATGAAGGCTTGGAGAGGTTCTGTAGGTGGCACTTGACAGACTTGCACACCACTGACCGATGCCCGATCTTCAGGAATTTCCTGATTCAACTTCAGACCCGTGGCACTTTTGTCCTCACTCGAGAGCAAGTCTCTGCTATGGTTGGATTTTTTGACTCCAAAGGGAAAGGAGAAGCAAGCTCTGTCTGAGGACCAAGATACAGAGTGGAGTATCACCGAAGGAAAGGGAGGAAGTGGCTCTGAGTCCGAACATTCATTCGAGACTGGAATGACTTACAAGCAAGTTCTGCAGAACCCTCCTGGGATGACCATTGGAAAATCTGAAGATCTTGAAGCACTAGATGTGTGGACACTGTTCGAGTCTGCTCCATGCAAAGATGGTGGAGTTTGGAGTTGTCAGATTGGCTCCTCCGTCACAAGTCCTCTCCCAAAAGTCGATTCCCAAACAGCCAGCTCTCATACTTGGGGGGCAACCAAGGAAGACCTGGGTACGGCAGAAGTCTTTCCAGAGCCAGGGACCGGCATCGAACAGATTCTCACTGCTGGGAAGAGTGTCTGATGCTCCATCGAGGCCAAGGATGGTCAAGGTTCCTGTCCCACCAACTGATCAGTGGGTTCATGCCGCACAGAAACCGAGACCAGAGAAGGAGGCTGTAGGAGAGACTCCAGCAGAACTGAAATCATCTAAGCTGACAAGGACCCTAGAGGATGCTGAGGAAGATCAGTGAAGAGGAAAATACAGACTGAAGCAGAAAAGGAACAGAATGTTGGTCTGATGGTGAAGTACCCAGCAGAAGGTAAGGCTGGGATCGAACTGCCAGGAATGGCTAACAAAGATAGATCTAAAAAACTAGATATTTTTGCCTTTGAATTTCTTTTTCCCGATGAAAAAATAAAAAACCACTCACTAAAAAGGCCCTTATGGATGGTATCATGATTACCTGAGTCTTAATTGACAATGGTGCAGCAGTTAATATTCTGCGTTTATGCTTAAGGCACTTGGTAAGACTGAAGGGGACTTAATACCAACTGATGTGTCTGTATGTGGTTTTGCTGGCAATACCACTCGGACTAAAGGGAGCCTACCCGTAGGGTAGAAGGTTGGATCTTTAAGTAGGTGCACTGCCTTTTTTGTTATTGAAACAACTTCTAGTTACAACGCTTTGTTAGGCAGGGATTGGCTGCATTCGAATGGATGTGTGCCATCTACTTTGCATCAGCTAATGTTTTTTTGGAATGATGAGAAAATTGAAGTTGTGTATGCAGATAAAAAACCCTTTGTAGCTTGTTCGAAATTGAGGCCAAGTTTGACTCGGGTGAAGTTGGCCCAGTGGAAGTGGCGGTAAAGCCAAATGAAGAGAAGACTGAGGTGATTCGAAAGGGAAAATCGAAGAAGAGTCAGCTGACACTGAAGTCAGAGTGGAAGCAGTTTGCCAAAGACTCTGACGGCCATTGTTGCTCGAAGGGCCAGAGAGTGGTTCAAAGTATTTTGTCTCCCACGAAGAGTAGAAAAGCAGAGAACAACGATCGAATGGAGGCAGTGACGGCTACCATTCGAAGGTTAGGGGAATTCACGGCTAAGAGAGGGACTTGCCGTGGATGATGTTGCAAGCTGGACAGTGTTCGAGCAGGGAAGTCTCCGAGGTTCTACGTGTACGCAACAGAAGGATCAACCCCATGTGTTTGTAGGCCCAAAACAATAGGGGACGGCCATGAACAATTTGTATTCTTTTTAATCAGATGTTTGAACTTGGTTGAATGTTGATGTACTCCTATTGAGAAGTGATATTAGTATTGTATTTTATTAGAATACTGAAGCCTTACCCAATGTTTTGGTTGGTTATATGATAGCGTAAATTGATCTTCAGTATAACATAAGCATGAATTGCCAAAATGATTAACCTTAAATTGGAAAAAATAGAACCAATTCTCATTGAATAATCAATTGAGTACAAGTTCGATTCAAAAGAGAGAGGAAAATATACAAAAGTGAAATCGAAGTCAAGTTACATGAATGGCCCTTATCAATGTTAAAGCTTTTACAGCTCCAAGCGCTCCTTGAAAAGTTTCTGGTGTTGGCTTGAGCTAGTCTCTCTTTTCCCCCATACCAGTTGTCATCTGCTTGTTTGATCTCCTCTTCCAAGTGTGTTTTTCCATTCTGACAGATCCTGGCACATTGGTCTTTTCCAATTGAGAAGCAACTGAGTTCTTGTGATCAAGCAGCTCTTCTTTTTTTTTTTGCAATCAAACGCTGGATCTCAACCTCTAGTTTCTCTTCTTCCTCTGAAAGTCTTGAGAATTCAGCGTCTAACGAACTGAGCTGTTTGTGTCCTTGAACCAGACTGGCATCAAGGTCAGAGGATTTCCTTTGAAGGGATTTTCTTTGAGCTTGAGCAGTTTCTATTAGGGTCATGGTATTAGGGACATTCTCTCGGAGCTCTGCCAAGCGAGACATTAGATCTTCTAGGTTTGTCCTCTCGCGCAAACTGGAAGTGTGTTGAATCAGAGTGAGGACAATCCTCTCCATATTGTCCAAGTCTTTGGCTTGGTAGATAGTCTCCAACGACATGTCGAAGTAGTCTCCCAATGTCTTCCTTTGTTCCTGCAGAAAATCTGGGGTGGGAGCTAGACTTGAACTAGAGATTTGACTACTCGAGGGAGATCTTTGAGTGCTAGTCCTGCTTGAAAGCTCTGCTAGCAGGTTCCTTTTTACTAAGTGCACGCTTGAGGAAGACTGGGCAGACATTGTTGACCCTGTCATGCTTTTTGAGAGAGTGCCTGGAGGGGTTGGAATATGAAATTGAAGGGAGCACTAAATGTTAGTTGTGGAAATTGTTAGTTTTAAGTTTCGAATAAGAAAGATGAATAAGGAATTTACCTTTGGAGGAACTGACGCCTCAGCAGGAATTACTGGAGGAGGTGGTGGAACCCTCGTGGCTTCTGGATCGCTGGAGGAAGAGGCAGTTCGAACTCCTTCTTCGATCTGAGTCTGTGGCTCAGTTGTAGAAGAAGTTGCAGCAGCAGTTAGTTGAACAGTTGTTGCTTCAGTGCCAACTGCTCTTTCCTGCGATGGAAGGTCCTCAGTTGTTGGTATTCTAGCCACCCCCTCAGGGAGCTCTGGCTCAGTTCTTACCAGAGATAGTTGAGGAGCCGCGGGAAGTGGTTCGATTTCTACTTCTGGTAGGTTCCTTCAAAATCGAATAGAAGAAGACATTGTGAATCGAAGAGGAAAGAGGATAAGCAAATGTTTGAAGTTGTATTCTAAGGGTTGCCTCTCTGTCTGTTGCTGAGTGAAGTTTCGGGTCAACTTCAGTATTGGTTTTTATCTTCCTGACTAGGGGGACTTCTTCAAGCTAGTCTAAGAAAGAGAGGTCATCCAAGTCTGAATGATATGGGAATAGGAGAGCCACCGAGTCCTCGTCCTGCAGAAAGAAAGTGCGTTCTCCCGCCGAAGAAAGAGTCAGATGATTGTCCCATCAAAGGCTGAAAAAAGCCTACGTGCCTTAGTACGCAACAAAGGCTTCAAAGACGGAGTGTGTTAGGTCCGGGTAGGTTCAATCAAAAGAAGGCAATCGATCGAAATCCGATTCAATAGCAATTGATCCACACATGAATGCACAGAGAAGGGTGTTGTGCATTCATGTGCAATTCCCTTACGGCGCACCGACATCTGGCTAGAGCAAAAGCCCTTATCCCGCGATGAGAGAAGGTAGATGCGGTAAGCCAACTCCTGGCACACTTGCTAACCGGGCATTCGATGCATCAATGCACTAACTCCTCTCTGCATCAATCCTCTTCTGGGCATGGCATGAATATGAGACTAGTGCTATCAGTTACTTGCTTGCCTTATCCTAGTGCTACTCCTAGGCTTCCTCCAACTCTTTCAGTTCCTTTATTTGATCTTATTCGTGCACATTTGAAAAAACAAACCTATTTGCCCACTTCTCTTCCTACATTTGCACATCGATACGTGTACGTGCCTGCTTTTGCAATGGATTCCGCTCTTTCTCTTCTCTGGCTATTTGGCTTGTCCGATTCTTTGCGGTAATACAGTCAGAAAGCAGTGACGAAGGGTCAGGTAAAAGTGCTAACTCATCTCAGGTTGATTCAATAGCAGCTTGCATTCTGTCTATCGTCGGGGATATCTTGACTATTGATCTGATTCACTGTGCATTTGCCCTCAGTCTGCTTTGCTCCATCTTCCTTCTATATATGAATATAGCATCCTATATCTAAGCTCTAACTCTACTTGATTTTGGTTATGTGATTCACTATTATTATATTCCATTTTGCATTTATTGAATAGAATCTAGTCAGTTTCAAACATATTGTTTGATATTTTTAGATAGGAGGGAGCCCATTTCATTACTTCAGTTTTCCGACAAACCGTCCAATTGGTTGAACAGTAGTTTTTTCTAAAAAAAGGTCTTTCAATCGTTCCTTTTTCGTTTTAGCGGGATTTTTCCTTGGGGGCATATCTACCTCTGGACTTCCTTACGATCCATTTTGAAGTTCATTCCTCTACCCTTTGAGTTGAGATCACTTCCTTTTCCACCAAGTTTGTGAGTAGGGACTTAGGGACCTTAGCCTAAGATCTGGGTTGGTACTCATCCCAGGCCTTAGAAAGAAAGGTGATACCTCTCTGCTTCCTAAGCAAGGCAGGCCCCCATTCGATTCTAGTGAAGTATTCTTTCATGGTGAAGCGCTGCCTACGACTTGATAGATGAGGAGAACTAGTTTGGCTCGTGCCAGTGGGTGACGGGACGGGTGTGCTTCGCATTGAAGTGCTACACCTACCTTCTTCGAAGATTTATGGCCTTCGAGGAGCCGTATTGATTTTCGGGTAAAATAGGAAGAGACTCCTACTCTGAGCATCATGTAGAATCGTATAAAAATAGAGCCCTGTCGTCGTCGAGCTTACTTTTCTTCTTTTCTTATCCTACCTGTCGCTCTGGCCCTTCAGTCCCGCTATTGGCTAAGGCTGGAGCGATGGGAATGGGCGGTTGCCGCCACTTCTGGTCCTGGAAACGAACCTAGTCCTATGCTTCTCCTCTCTCTATTCCCTATCAAAAAGGCTTTTGAGCTGCTATCCTTACCTTCTACTCCCGATCTGCTCCTGCTGCTCTACCAGAGGAAAAGAAAGCAAAAGAGCACTAAGCCCCTTTCGTCTAGGTCCACATAGACCCTACCTCCGTTTCACCTTGTCCGATAGGTATCTTGTGGTCAGCATTCGAAAAGAGGAGAGAGTCAAATACCAAGTCAGATCAAAAATGGGTTATCAAAAGATCGTGATCCGGAAAGACCAGAATTCAAAGCGGATTTGGCTCGCAATAAAGCGTTCATCTCTATGCTTAAAAGGTTGGCAGCAAAAAATAAAAAAGAAATTGAATAGGAATATAATAGGAAGATTCTTATAAGAAAATGAGAATCCAATTTCTCTTATGTAAATAGAAAAAAGAATAGACTGAATTTCACCTTGAAAGCGGACTCCTTTTGATTGATTGGATGAATTGCACTTTTTTTGATTGCTGACTTGGAGAATTTCTTTCCATCTTGGACATACCAGGGTGTGTTGTTTAGTTAGTTCTGTCCTTTCCTCTTTCAGTCCTCTTATTGAGGATTCCTGCCTGATCTCTTTTCTCAGTTTTTCCATTATTAAACTATATTCTTATAAGAATAGAGAATGCAAATCACAAGGCAAGATCCATTCAAGTAGAAGCAAGGCAAGTACATCCACTTTCCATCTTTTTTGAGTGTTGAAACAAAAGAGATTCGATCCAGCCGCAGGTGCCCTTGTCCTACGGCTACCTTGTTACGAATGGCTTACAGTGGTCAAAGTCAGCCGGGAAGCAGCTTAGCCTTCTTTCTCTTCCCGGAATTCGATTGGAGGTAAAGAAGCCCAGAAGCTCGACTGAGACAGTACACCGGGGGAAAGACCCAAAAAAAAGGGACCAAGCTATGGTGGTGGCAGGAATACCTGTCGACGCAAGAGAGAGAGGTAAGATAAAAGAGAATAAGAGGAAGAACACACTGACATCTTTGAAAAAAGCGAAGTGGAAAAAAAGTCATCTTTCTAGATAAGTAAACTCTTTGTTGATTCAGAAAGCAGAGTTGGAGATGAGAAGGATTTCATTCTCTCTCTAGCCTATCCCCTATCTAACAACCTCTCCTTTCATTTCAATCGAGCACTTTCCCTTCTTTATAGAATAGATACTGAAGATGTCTTAGATGAGATGGGATTCATCGAATAGCTCCCGACTGAAAGCAATGATGTTTCGAAAAAGAGAATCTCGCTCATAAACAATCCATTAAGATAGAGAAGCTAAAAAGTCTTTAGCAATGCCCCATTCCCTTATCTCGGAACTATCCTTTCTCCACTTTGATTCAATCATTTAGATCTCTTCCGGGAAAGGGAAGTAGAAAGACTGAACAACTAAAAGGGATTTTTTGGTGTTTTCCTCCGTGACACATGTAGCAAGAAAGCAAGCGAGTTGGACCACAAAAAAGATCTGAGAGAATGGATTTCTTTCACCGATGAGAATGAGTCCTATCTTTGTCCGCCAACCTCTGACGAACGATCCGGGCTAACCTGACCGTACCATCTCGAACCTACCTGAACCATGCTGTACTGAGCCTGCTGAGCTAAGGTAGAAAGAGAAAAGGAATGTGAGCTCTCTCTTAGGGGCCTGTACTGAATGATTGATCGATCCAGAAGAGGAGTGGATAAGAAGGAGACAAGAACGTGGCGTGGCATCAGCAATGTGCAGGTTCGCTACATCTGCTTCTTCGTTTAAATAAAAAAAAAAAAGCATATTTACGGTGGAAGGTGAAGAAGTCGAGTCAGGGTTTGGAAGGCTAAGCTCCTTCTCAACTCATAGATCGTCTGAGATTCTTTTTAAGGCCTTTTTTCCGGACAGAAAGTCTGCATTTTATGCACCCCACTCAACAGTAAAAGTCTCCTAGCAACTTTTCTCTTTACTAGACAAAATTCTGAAAAGGAAAGATTTTTCCCGAACGGAACCTTTCAGGGACTAGCCCGCGCGGCGTGAAAAAAAAACCAAAAACAGTCAAATAATATTATACTCTCTCCTGAGATCTATCTGTTTAGCCACTACTGCAGTCGTTACAAAAACTGTTAAAAGAATCAGACCAAGCTCCATTATAACGAGACTGATGCTCAGGAAGGCAAAAGAGAGTGGAACTACTACTGGTACTGAGACCTTCTACCTCTACTCTTTCGCCTTTGACGGGCTTCTTGACAAAATGTTTCCTCGCAGCTTCATCGCAGACATTTCTGGAACACCTCTAACAGAGGAACAAATAGTCAATTTGGAAAGAACTTATTGTTAACCTGCTGATAATATACAACATGGATTCTGGCAATGCAATGGAGTTGGACCCTCAAGTCTCATATCAGCCCTACCATTTGAAGCGAAGAGGCGGGCGCTCCTTATCACGCTCGATACTAGCTGACGCTGGTGGAAGTCTAGCTCCTTTCCTCCTTCGTTCGCCCTATCTCTTTTAGTAGGTGGATGGATTTCTTCTTCATCAATCATTTCTTTTTGAGCTGCACATTGTCACTTGCAGACTAGCTGAATCAGTGAATATAGGGATAGTCTTTCCCTCTGATCTCTGTGGTGCCCTAGCTACTGGCTAACTGAACAGGAAAGGGTACTAGCTCTTTTCATCCTCAGGTGCCCTTAGTTCTTTAGTTGTAGGCTCGACCACCGCCAATGGTATCAGTATCAGCAGTACAGAATACTGTCTGTTTCAGTCCCGTAGTGTGAACTTCCTTATGGCACGTTCAGCCACTATCTGTCTGTCTGGTGAGGAGAATGAATATGGCAAGCAATCAGGCTGTAGCAGGCTGAAAGTGCAGTCGGAATTCCAACAAAGATAAGAACGTGGAACGACGAAGTGATGTGATTTTTATTATTCCCCCCTTTTTTGTCTACTGAACTAGCCGTCACAGCAGGGACAAGCCCACCGGGTTGAAAACAACCATACATACTACCCTTATAACCTAAACCTTTGTACATGAATGAATGCACACTCACTACTCCCTAAAGTTTTCTATCTATCCAGATATATACGAGATCTCCTACCTATCAGTCACCTACTTTTTACATACGGGCACAACCCACCAACAAAAAAAAGATCAGTCTGATATGCGTTTTGAGCATGGCACCGGTAGCTCACATAGCGAAGAAAAGGCGTGCGAGGACCCATAGCTCCATTTCACAGTCCTCTCATCTATGCTGTGCTGCATTTCCAACACACTGGACCTTAGCTGTTCTCAGTAGGGGAAATAGCGACTGATAGCCGCATGAAATAATGGAGTTGGCTTCTTCCTTACCTCGGGTTGGGATCTTTCCCCTATAGAAGAGATGGCTCCCGATCATCAGCCACAGTTTGATCATGACTTGCATAAAACATATTCTGGCCGGCCCTCTTTCGTCTTTCGATCTTGGCAAAGAAATTTCTAACCAGCACCAACTCAGATTGTTGTCTTCCTTGCTAGTCGAAGAGGCAGTTGATGTCAATCTCGCGAGGACAGCCCCATTCTGACTCAGCTGCAATCTGAAGACGAGAAAAAACTTTGACCTCTCCTCTGGCTGAATACAGAGATCTTTTTGCATGGTCTCTTATGCTGCCGGTCCCGATTACTCCTTGGTGGAGTAGCACCGCTTGGTTGTACGGTCCGATGCCAAGCCGGTTAAGCAGGAATCGAGGAAAATGCATCCTTCAGTGTTGAGCTCGGCACGGTTAAAAAAGGCAGAAAGCGAATGCTGGCTCGACCAACCCTTGATCCTAAACCCCCCTTGACTTAAGGTATATTCGAAAAGGAAATGGAGTTGGGGCATCAGCAGGAGTAGAAGAAGATGATGACGCACATCAGCTGGGGGGAGAATGAAAGAATTCGGTTATCAATTCCTATGCTTGCAAGCTACCTATGATTTTCTTCGTCACCAACCATTTCCGGTGACTCAAGCATAGCATCTTTCCCCAAGCCCTTGTCATTTCCAGGATCGGTAGTTCCATCCCCTCCGTCCAGTTCTGCTTCGTATCCCATCGATACCTCCTCAGGCAGGCATAGGAGAGTAATCGATTAGCCCAATCATCTCCGCCTTGGAATGGGAGCAAACGTAGCATGCCCAAAAGTGAACCAACCCCTTGGACTGCTACGAAAAACACCATCGGATTTCAAAGTAGCCCGATCTAATTCAAAAATTTCACCTAATTGGGCACGTCTAGCATATTTTTTCACAGTAGCAGGATCAGAATAACTTACTCCATTAAGTTCGCCACCATAGAACTCAACAGTAACACCTACTTGGTCAACACTATACTTTGATTCCGCCCTTCTAAAAGGAACATCAGCTCTCACAATTCCGTCTTCATCTACCAAAACTACCGGAAATGTTTCAAAAAAAGTAGGCATACGACGTACAAAAAGCTCGCGCCCTTCTTTATCTCTAAAGACGGGGTGTCCTAACCATCCAACAGCAATTCCATCCCCATTGTCCATTGAGCCTGCTCTGAATAATCCCCCTTTTGCCGGATTATTACCAATATAATCATAAAAAGCTAATTTTTCGGGAATTTTAGACCAAGCTTCCGATAAACTAAGATTTTCGGCTAGCCCGGCACTAACTCTTCGATATATTTCTTGCTGAAAGTATCCCTGATCCCACTGATAACGAGTAGGACCAAATAATTCGATTGGGGTAGTTGCTGAACCATACCACATAGTTCCAGCAACAACAAAAGCTGCAAAAAAAACAGCAGCGATACTACTGGAAAGTACAGTTTCAATATTGCCCATACGTAATCCTTTGTATAGACGTTGAGGCGGACGGACACTAAGATGGAATAGGCCTGCTAATATACCCAATGTACCCGCTGCAATATGATGAGAGGCTATTCCTCCCGGAACAAAAGGATCAAAACCTTCCGCGCCCCACGCTGGATTTACAGATTGTACTTTTCCAGTTAGTCCATAAGGGTCGGACACCCATATTCCAGGACCATACAAACCTGTTACATGAAATGCGCCAAAGCCAAAGCAAGCTACCCCTGAGAGAAATAAATGAATTCCAAAGATCTTGGGCAAATCCAAAGAAGGTTTTCCCGTACGTTCATCACAGAATATTTCTAGGTCCCAATATACCCAATGCCAGATAGCTGCCAAGAAGCACAAGCCGGAAAACACTATATGTGCCCCTGCCACACCTTCATAACTCCAAATACCCGGATTTGTTATAGTTCCTCCTGAAATACTCCAACCACCCCACGAATTGGTTATTCCTAAACGAGTCATGAAGGGTATAACGAACATACCTTGTCTCCACATTGGATCAAGAACGGGATCAGAGGGATCAAAAACCGCTAATTCGTATAAAGCCATCGAACCAGCCCAACCAGAAACTAGAGCTGTATGCATTATATGAACAGAAAGCAATCGACCGGGATCATTCAATACGACAGTATGAACACGATACCAAGGCAAACCCATGGAAATACCTCTTTATCAAAGAAAAATAGACACTATGTCACTTTATTTTATCGCATTGGAAAAGACTATATATACTATGTACCTAACCTTTTCAGTAGATTCTGTATCAGAAAAGAAAGGATTAATATTTATTCCATTGAAAATAACGGAACAATTTTGTTCGTAAGAACAAAGAGAAGCAGATCTATTCTATACCCGATAAGTACCAATACGCAATGGGAGGATTGGTCCCATTTTTGGGGAACGAATGGATAGATACTTGTTTATCATTCGAACGATCGATTTCTTCGTTCAAATTTTTTCTTTATTCATTCTGTCTTACTCTATAAACTTTCCAATCTATGTATCAAATAGAAGAAAGAGAAAAAAGGGATGAAGACAATAAACCATTGATTGTTACGTTTCCATATTAAAGTGAAGTATAGTACTAAATTTTTTTCTTTAATTTAATGCCCATTGGTGTTCCAAAAGTACCTTTTCGGAGTCCTGGAGAGGAAGATGCGGTTTGGGTTGACGTATAGTGCGACTTGTCAGACATATTGGGTCATATGGGATTTACCCGTTCTCTCCCCTGATCGAGATATCCTCTGTTTCGCCCAAGAGATATTGTATTGAGTGAAGCATCAATCAATCATTCGGAGCGTGAAGTGCAATTAGATCAATTTATTTTATATTGGGGATCAATATTATCAATTTAGAAGAATTTATGGTTTACTTGGACTGATAAAATAAAGTATCCAGGCTCCGTTCAGAAAATACCAAATCGATAACAAATTGTTAATATAATATATGTATGATTACCACTTGTATCATAAATGATTCTTATACCTACTATTACTTTATACCTACTATTACTATAGTAGTGATCCCAAATTGCCGACCAACGGAATAGTATGATGAATACATCAAATAGTTTTGGGAAAGCAAGACACGAAATTAACTAAAAAAAAAAAGAAATAAAACTGGAATCGACACATTGATTCTTTTTTTTTTTCAGTAAACGAGGTCGAAGCTACTTTTCCTGTTCTCAGGAGTGAACAGCGGTGGTCATTAGTGGCTTCAACTCGCTCTTCAGCAAAGATAGATGGGAATGATATCTATTGAACAGAGTAACTGTCTCATATGGACACATTTCTCGCACTCGAGTAAGGGAAATTTCCTACTTATATATTTTATCGGAACCAGCCGCAGCGGCAGCGGATTGAGCTGAAGAAGGGTAGGCCATCTCAAAGGATTGGATAAATATTGCTAAAGGGCAGGGGTCCTGTTCAAGCATTGGTGCATAACGGGAAGCTGGCTTAGTCGATTACCAATCTTGTAATGAAGTGTGGTTTTGGGGCTTTTCAAGGCGTATGGATCAGGTAGAGAAGGAAGGACGAGAGCGAATCAATCAATATCTAGTTTTGTTTTGGGTAAGGACTTTATGGCAGTTCCTAACACGGATACCTAGTCTTTAGCTGTAGTTTCTTCGGAATAGATTAACACTAGACTACCTTTGTAGTCAGGTAATCGTCCTACAATGCCTCTAGATTTCGTTTTAACGAGAGATTGAATCAAAGCAATGTCTCCCCCAGGGGCTAATGGCAAGGAATTTTTTTGCTATATAAACATGGCCTTGGAATCGGTTTCCAATAGATAGACTAGAAATGGTATGCTGGCTAACTCAAGACAGTTTACAGGCTTTCCCGAATCAGAGGTAGTTTTCTTAGAATGTAAGGTTCCGGTACTGGATAGGGCATTTTTTTAAGGATACTAAACCTTTTTTAGTAAGGATAAAAAAGCTCTGGTTCCTAAGACTCTGTCGATAAAGCAGCTATAGAGCATAGTTCTGTCCGGGTAGAACGTAAGGTGCATCGAGTGCTGCTTCAGTCTAAAGAGAAAGAGCTAATCCGAGTTTCTCAGGAGGTTGTAATTTCCTTCTGGCTTCTACCCTCGGTAGAAAGAAGTGCGCGGGTAGAGCAAGAACTATGAGCGGGTAGACCGGGGATGGGAGGTGACCTTCACTACACTCGCCATTGGGCAACCTCCGGGCAGGTATCGGCTTGTTCTATTCTAATGTCATTTTTTTCTTTTGCATGTCGCGATCATAGAAAAACAGAAAATCTCTTCCCTGACAAACAAATGGCATATTCAGAACAGACAACCGGTAGCTATCAGTTCTTGTCTTACAGCTCTTCCTTTAGCAGCCAGACAGATGTGACCCTCTGAGTGCGTTAGTTCAGGTAAGGCAAGGTTAGCAAAGGGTGCGAACTCGTAGCTGACGTTGGTTGTCTAAATCTGCCTCTTCCGCTTTCAGGCAAGGGTAGCTCTGAAGGGAGAGTTGAGCGGAACCGGACATAGATAATAAGTAATACAAACAAAGAAGCCCGACCCGAGTTCAACGTCTTCAGTAGCAGCTGCTGACGGGAGCGTCTTTCATTCTTCAGGCCTCCCGGCAACATTACATGCTAGCTCAGTTGGTGCTGCTGTTGTTCTTATTCATTCTTTCTACCATCGCTTCGCTTATTTATTTTTTGAGAGGAGAACAGAACCAGAACCTGGCACTTAAGCGCATCCGATTCCATATTGCTGCGGCAACATTGAATACAGCGGAGAAGGGAGCGGAAAGCCTATTGTGGTCACAGGTAGGGCTTAGGGTTGGTCAAGCCACAAAGGAAGGCTGCGATAGCTACAGCTGACTTACAGAAGGAAAGCTGCGGCCAGGCAGATGCACCAACTGAAAGATATGCCACAGCTTCAAAACGTAATATCGCTGATGAAAAGGAATGATGCAACTGCCAATGTTGGACGCTCGCCAGCTTCTAAGCCTACTCTTGCACGTGGAGATCGGGCACCTCACCAGAAGACAGACGGCAACATTGATGAAGTCGAATACCGAAGGCGATTGAGGATCAAATGACGCATTAAAGACATACCCGAACCGAGCTGCAAGCACAAAAGCCGTTACACTCGAACCAAGCCTTCGTGCGGCAACATGGAGAATCGGAATATTGCGACCTCTCTCCACTCCCTAACGCACCAGGCCATACAGAGCCTATCTATAATAGTTGAAGAGGCCTATAAATTGACGTTTATCGTCTGGTGAGGTAAAGAACAGGCCTTCGATGTTGCCGGAAGTGAAGGCCGTCGAATAGGATCCCTTTCGAAAGACAGAACTCTGAAGTAGGCCAACGCTAGTCCGAAACGAAGGCAAGGGCTATCCGACTTAACAACGAGCCCCTCCCCAACTGCAAGACCAGAGGCTACTGCCTTACATGAACTAGTTGCGAGACCAGCGAGCGCAGTAAACAGAGCGAGCCAGATAGAGAAGGGTGCGCGTCAACATGGGAAAGATGTCCGGCTTTCAAGCAAGCTGTAGTTTCTTGCTTCCGATGCATCAGGAATCCCAGCTGATAGAGATGCGTCAGATGAGAGAGATGCCACAGCTGAAAGGAGCTCTTATGTATGCCTACTTCTCCGCTTGGCACCTGAACTTGCACCGTAGGTAGTTTGCAGCCCGCCCAGCCTGATAGACATGCCTAAAATTGCCCAACGGCGAGCAGCGGCGGAAACTGAAGGGAAGGAAGAGGCAATAGGAGCAGAGCAAGAGATTGTGCGAAAGAAGGGGCAAACATCAGGGATAAGCTCGTAGCAAGATGGATGATAACCTTCAATATGGGGTCCTGTGAAATGGGTTAGGGGTGTATGGTATGGTGAATACATGATATAGGGGGCAGGTAGGCTTTCTTCGATTAGGCGAACCACTCCTCTCGTTCAAGCAAGACTCTTTGGGGAACTAGTCTTTTCCTTCTTGGCTGAATCTCCCATCATGGAAGCAGGGGCTATCCAACCTTCCTGTTTGATTGATTCGTAACCCTTTCCCGGATCGATGGTTTACTCTTCCCCGATTCGTTATCCTCATTTCATATATAGTTATATGTGAATTTATTCATCTCATTCCTTTTCCGAGCCAAAAGCCCTTTCTTCTCCACCCACAGTCAACCTTCCCCATCCCTCTTCTTTGTCGCCTACGGGCTCTTTTAGGTTCGGAATTAGGGAGCCGTTTAGGACTTAGTAGAATCGATTGACCTCCCACGGAAAAGCTGCTTTGTCGGCCCATCCATTCATGCCCTGCCCTAGCTGAGATGTCGATCTAGCCCTTCCTAATTAATCCGCTTTGTCATCAAGGTATGTGATTCGTCTCTCTTCGAGGGTTGGTTTCGGCTGCTTTGTGTTCAGTCTGTTGTTATTCCAGACTGGAAATAGAACTCAGAAAGCTGAACCTTGACGAGTCCGCAGCTCTTTTGGGAGCCATAACTACGAACCCCCATAGCAAGGCCTAGAGCACCACTATGAGAAAGACCACTCCAGTAACCTGGGCAAGGAATTTCACCTCTTCCAAACCTTGGCTGCTTTTCTTTCGCGCTTATGGTGGTTATCGCTGCTCATTTGGCTTCCGTATCCTGCGCTACCCTCCTAGCTAGCAAGCAAAGCAAACAAAGCAATAAGGCAAAATAACTCAAAGCTTCGCAAGGCAGGCAGCAACTGTCACCATTCTCAGGCGAAGGAAGGCTGGCTAGAGATTTATTGTAAAAATACCAGCTCCTTTCAGTTCATAATGAGATGAGAATAGTTCCATTTTTATTCTATGGATTATTCCCCTTAGTACTATGCGCAGAAGGGAGGAGCCGTATGAGATGAAAATCTCATGTACGGTTCTGGAACGGAGATTTTCTGAATAGAATGAACGACCGTAACGGATGTTGGCTCAATCCGAAGGAAATTATGCGGAAGCTTTACAGAATTATTATGAAGCTACGCGACCAGAAATTGATCCCTATGATCGAAGTTATATACTCTATAACATAGGCCTTATACACACAAGCAATGGAGAGCATACAAAGGCTTTGGAATATTATTTCCGGGCACTAGAACGAAACCCATTCTTACCACAAGCTTTTAATAATATGGCCGTGATCTGTCATTACGTGCGACTATCTCCACTATAGAAATAAGGAAAAAAAGAAAAGATCAAATTGGCTAGTAAATACTTTAAAAAATCAAAAAGAAGGAAAAATAAAAAGAAGAATCAAACAACTCGAAGATTATAGCAATCAAGGAAAGGCCACGATCTCTACCGATGCCAGCTTGAGGGCGAGACCCGCGATCAAAAGAATCCCACACAGGAATGAGATGCACGATACCCTCAAATCAAAGGAAACCTCATAAAAGGAAAGTCGGGAAAGAGAACGTCGACACGGTTCCCTTTTTATTTTTTAAGATCCGGCGAGGCACTTCCGCATACGTCAGGTCCAAAAAAAAAATGTCGGATAGAAAAACCCGCTCTGATACCATGTCAAAGTTGAGATGGCTCTGAAATCCCGAATGATTTACATTTTGAGGTGTCGGAGACCCTATATATACACAAATGACGAGCCCCCCTATTCTCTAAAGCTAAACATAAAAAAAGAATAAGGGTTGAGTTTGAATATTCTCAACACCTCCCTAAAACTAAACTTAAATTGAAATCATGAACATGGCTTTGGCAAAACTCGTCTACGAAATGGCAAAAGCGGATCTGATTGATCTTCAATCTCCGATGCCTGATGACGCTTTACGTCTCATTCAGGCGTCAGATCCCATCTATATGGAGTCCCGGCCTCTATTTGGGACTTAGGCGCCCATGATCTGTTTGAATGTGGTGGAGCGGCATCCGGGGGACCGCGTGACCCGTCAGATGGGCATAATTCAGATAATGCCAGCCGCTCGTTATGCTGAGACGCGGAGACTGCGTGCTTCGAGAGGGGGAGGAGAC